TTCGCTATTCAAACAACTATTCAAAGTTCCTAGAGCTCGTTGTAAGGCTTGTTGCAAAACTTGTTGTCGGACCTGATTAATTGCTCTTTGTTTTTCAAAAAAAAGAGTTTCATTTTTGTAATTTTCTAATCGTTCCAAACTCTTGCAAGTAGCATTAATCAAATTTCCTTTTTCTCGTTCTATCTCGTAGTATCCATTCGTTCGATACTCATCTGCTTCAATTTCCACTTTCCGTAATCTAACTCGAGCTCTTTCGAGCTGTTCAATGGCTCCTCTACGTAATTCTTCTGAATTTCGAATAGTACTCAAGATCCTCTTTTTTCGCTTATCTAATAAATCATTTAATGAAAGTAGATTATCTTTCCATTCATTTCACAACTATCATATCTCTTCCCGAACCAAACATGAATCTTTCAATTCATTTGGCTCTCACGCTCAATTGTTTCTTTTATCTTTTCTTTTTCTTTGATTAATGGGCATTCCCATATCTTTGAACGGAATGAGCCTATCCTCTCTTTTCTGTTCTTATTCAAAGATATCGAAACTTATCTAACATCAGAATCTTAGGAGGACTCTTCAGACCAGACAAAAAAGAAAAAATTGTCAGCAAAGTTGTTTCTTTATTTGTTCTTTATTTACAACTTCTTTCCAAAAATAAAAAGATTTTAAAGAAGAAAGAATAAAATTCTTTCTTCTTTATATGCTATGATAAATTAAATCAAAATCCTAATAGAATAGAAAGAGAATTGAATAGAATTATGAACTTCATTATTTCATTCTCATTATTATTAGACATTATTATTAGAATAAAATGAGATTTCGATCTTTTTCATCCAAAAAATTCTCTTTTTTATACAAATATTTTATACAAATACAATACATAGGTCGTCGATTCGGCAGTGGATAAAAAAGGGGGACCCATCTTTCCAGTTAATGGTTCAAAGAATTTTATCCATATGAGTGTTCTACATCGGATAAATTACTAATTATTCCTTTTTTCTTTTTCTTCTTTTTCAACCTTTTTAGTACTTTTGGTACTAACGTAGTGGTAGAAAGAGTACCATGCTATGCTGTGCCTGGACTTCAAACAATTTATCTTTAACCATGTAAAAGACCTCAACATTATTGGTTGATAGAGAAGAGAATCAAAGTTCATTTACCAATTAGTAACGAAATGCTATGGTTCTTACATATGATTTCTGAATAAAATCCAATTCCGAAGTAATTCGTCGAGATTGTGCACCTTTTGTTCCTATTTATACTATAGAAATATAAAAAAGAATACATAAATATAAAGAAAGTGCAGCCGGTTAAATCCAACCTATTCTTGAAATACACAACTCGCACACACTCCCTTTCCAAAGAAAATCAATACACCCAGCACTACGCTTAGATTTATTGGATTTGTTGCTAAAATATCGGTATTAAACTCGAAACTCCCAGCGGATGGCCAGTGCCCCACGGAAACAAAAGAATTGGTTATATTTTTCATATGCTCTCCCCTTATAGATAGGACTAACAAAGAACAGAGTTCTTTTTCTATCACTCCGCTTATTATTATTAATTTATTAATGGAATTTGAAAATTCTCAAATTTCTTAGTTATGGTTATGCTTTTTTTCTTCTTTTTTTTTTACATTTTTATTCTACGATGAAATTAAACATTAAACAAAAGGATTTGCAAATAAAAGAGCTAATGCCACGACCAGTCCATAAATTGTTAAAGCTTCCATAAAAGCCAGACTAAGCAATAAAGTACCTCGTATTTTACCCTCTGCTTCTGGTTGTCTCGCAATACCTTCTACGGCTTGGCCCGCAGCAGTACCTTGACCAACCCCAGGTCCGATAGAAGCAAGCCCTACAGCCAATCCAGCAGCAATAACGGAAGCAGCAGAAATAAGTGGATTCATGGTAAGTTCCTCGCACCAAAAAAAGAAATGGTTAATGATACAACCAACCAATGAATTAGTACTTAATCTCTTTTTTTCTACTTCTACTTTTCTTATATTACCTTACTACACTTCTTTTTTCTTTTTTGATCTTTTTCACTAAAATCTATCGGGTAGAAGTAGCTAAAAGTTCCAAATGGAATTCAGAATATTACTGAATTGTCAGAACTACTTCGATAGACCGTTTTTCCTTTCTACTTTATGTAAATAAATATGTATAAGGTTTTAGTTATTGCGTTTCCTTGTTTATAAATTATTCTATTTTTTCTCTTTCATTCAATTCACAATCAAAGACAAAATAGAAAAAGGACTTATATGGGAATCCATCTAAATGCAGTGGGCTAGAAAAAAAAAGAGATAGGGGTAATTAACATTTAACTAGTAAATATTTTTTTCTTCCATAACGTAAATCACCTGCACTTTTTATTCTTTTTTATTCTATTAAATTGTATTCTGAAACCATTCTTCAAAACATACACAAGGATTGATACTCATAGGTATTACATATACATGATCTCCAACCCAGTGGATTATATTGAACCCCGAACCCCCGCATTGCTTGAATTGGGATAAGCTTCAAAAATTAAAAAAGACTATTTTGAAAGTGAGTCAATGATGACCCTCCATGGATTCACCTATATAAGCCGCAGCCAAAGTTGCAAAAATAAGAGCTTGAATACCACTTGTAAATAATCCAAGAAACATGACAGGTATAGGAACTACTGAAGGCACTAAAGAAACAAGAACAACAACCACTAATTCATCAGCCAATATATTCCCGAAAAGTCGAAAACTAAGAGATAAAGGTTTTGTGAAATCTTCTAGAATATTAATTGGTAAAAGTATTGGAGTTGGTTGAATGTATTTCCCGAAATATCCCAATCCTTTTTTCCTAAGACCCGCATAGAAATATGCCACTGACGTGGGTAAAGCTAAAGCAACAGTAGTATTTATATCATTCGTGGGCGCAGCTAACTCCCCATGAGGTAATTTTATGATTTTCCAAGGTAAAAGAGCACCTGACCAGTTAGAAACAAAAATAAATAGGAACATCGTTCCTATAAAAGGAACCCAAGGACCATACTCCTCTCCAATCTGAGTTTTGCTCAAGTCTTGAATAAATTCAAGGACATATTCGAAGAAATTCTGACCGTTGGTCGGAATGGTTTGCGGATTCCGAACAGCTATGATGACTGAACCTAATAAGATAGCAATTACAACCCAAGAAGTGATAAGTACTTGGGCATGAATTTGTAAACCTCCTATTTGCCAATAGAAATGTTGGCCTACTTCTACACCTGATATATCGTATAACCCTTTGAGTGTTTTAATGGAACATGGTATAACATTCATATTGTCCTCTAACAGAAATCGAACTTCAAAAAAGTGATTATTTTTATTCAACCATCTCTTTCTCAATTCACCTATATTCATTCATGAATTTAAGTTATGAATCGTATATTTCGGATACCGAGAAATCACATAAAAAAAATACCAATCATTTTTCTCTTTTCTTTTAAATATTATTTGATAGTCAAAACATAGTTCAAACTCCAAAAGATGCAAACCAAAATAGTAACAATCAAAGAGAGTTCACCAAAAACAAACTAATCTTCTTCTTTCTTCTTCTTAAGAGTAATGATAAGATAATCAACCATTTTTTATATAACTAGAATGGCCCTCACAAATTGCAGATACTAATTTGGTAAGAATCAATCGAATCGAAGCTATAGCATCATCGTTGGCCGGAATAGAAATATCTGCAAGATCTGGATCACAATTTGTATCGATTAAACAAATCGTCGGAATACCCAAAATGACACATTCTCGAAGAACCGTATATTCTTCTTGCTGATCCACGATAATTACAATATCGGGCAATCCCGTCATATATTTGATCCCGCCAAGATATGCTTGCAAAGTAGATAACTTTCTCTTCAACATTGCTGCATCTCCTTTAGGAAGACGATTGAGTTTCCCCATCTTTTGTTCTGCTCTTAAGTCCCTGAACTTCTGAAGTCTTGTTTCTGTAGTAGACCAATTCGTTAACATACCACCAAGCCATTTTTTATTAACATAATGACATCGAGCCCTTATTGCTGCTGATGCTACTAAATCTGCTGCTTTATTTTTGGTGCCAACGATTAAGAATCTTTTTCCCCTACTTGCTGCATCAAAAACTAAATCGCAGGCTTCTGATAAAAAACGAGCAGTTATAGTAAGATTTGTAATATGAATACCTTTACGCTTTGCCGAGATGTAAGGAGCCATTCTAGGATTCCATTTATTAGTAACATGACCAAAATGAATTCCTGCTTCCATCATTTCTTCCAAATTGATGTTCCAATATCGTCTTCCCATTTTACCACACTTTCTCTTTTTCTTTTTTTTTCAAAGAGATTCAGTACCTTATGAAATAAAAAATTGTTCCGACGGAACCTTCTACCAGGATTGACCATTGATCTACGACCCAAATCATGAATTTCATTCTTTCTTTTTTCTTTCATTGATTATGAAATCCATAATCGGACCAGAGAGTGAAAGTAAAAAGAATAAACCTCTTGTTAGGATACATTACATAAAAGATTGGTCTGATGTCTCATGGAAAGTTTTTGGGGCACAAGAACAAAATAATTCTCTATGGTGTAGCAAAATATCGCTCATTTCCAACTCAAATAGATTCTTCCTTTTGATTTTCAAATGAATGTTTTTGTCTTGCTTTGAACGATGTACTAATTTGTTGAATCCGGTACCAACCGGTATAATCTCCCCCAGAACAACGTTCTCTTTCAGGCCTTTCAACCAATCAATACGACCTCGTAGAGCAGCTTTTGCTAAAACTCGAGCAGTTTCTTGAAAACTTGCTTCGGATATGAAACTTTGAGTATTCAGAGATGACTTCGTTATTCCCAATAAGATTGCCCGATAACAGATTGATTCGTCCAAAACGCGCCCTGCTCGTTCTGCTCGCAACAATCCAATAAATTCCCCAGGTAAAAAAACATTAGACATTCCATCTTCTGAAACCAAAACTCTTGATGTTACTTGACGTACAATAATCTCTAGATGTCTATTATGGATCTGTACCCCCTGGGATCGATAAACCTTTTGTATCTTATTAACCAAAGAGATACGACTTTGGGCTATGGTTAGTTCAGCTCCAATCAAGAATCCCCAGGGGATCCCAAGAATCCTTCGGATACGTTCGTCCCAACCTTCAATTCTTCTTTCGAGGTTCATCGATATTGAATCAATTGAACGAACTTCTAAAATTTGTTCTACTTTTGGAAGACCTTGCGTTATGTCACCAGATCTCGATTTTTCATATATAAATGTAATTAATGTATCTCCTTCATAAAAGGTTTCCCCATAATGACCATGGACAGTTGCTCCTGGAGTGACCAAATAGGGCTTAGCTGATCTTATAACTAGAGAATCAATATGAACAATGAAAATTTGACCAGATTTTTTTATGCGTGATCCATATTTCAATAGATATACATTTTCACAAAGGAATTGTCCAAGGCTAATTATTGTCCATGCCTCTTCACAAGAATCGTGATGGAGAAAACACCAATTCAAATGGAATGAATTACAAATGATGTTACTGCAAGGATCGGGATTATAAATCCTACTATTTTCATCTAGGAAACAGTATTGAAATGGAAGTACTTGAAGCACTTGGAAAGTCTGTTGAAAATTTTCAAGCAAAAAAGCTTTCTTTAAAAAGACTTGATTATAAGTTCTTAAATAGTAAGATGAACGAGAATTTACTATTCTAGGCACAATAGTACCTAAAGGACCCAACAAATACCTAATTGGAGTCATGGAATCCAATTCTTTTGTCGCATTATTATATCTCGAAGTATTGAAGGGGCCAATTCGAGAACAATTGGATGATGACAAAATTAGGAAAGATTGGCATTCCTTATTTTCCTTATTTTGATTCAACAACGTACCAAGAGTTCCCTGATGTTGGGGAAATAATTGAATCTTCGCCTTGGAATCAAAAGGATTTTTTCTATGGATATGATCTAATTCATTATTGGAAATCAATCCTGAAACTGCCGTATCATACCTTTTTTCGGTATACGAAAGAGTGGACTTTACTAACTCAATTCGGATGAAATAACAAAGCAGATCATTTGTCCTTATTTCAACAAAAGAAGCATGAACCTTTTCTTCTATAGAACTCTTTTTTTCTTGGTCCCAAGTCAATACTAAGCAAGCCCGAACTAATTGAATACTTGTGTGAGAAATTCCTCGAATTGACTTGCCATTTTCATAAAGTATATAATTGACAATTCGAAGTTGGACATTATTCTTTTCCTGCAAGAGATCCTGAGAGAAAAGTGTTGCTAAATTGATCCCATCAGCTATTTCATATGTGACTACGGGCCGAACCAAAACAAAAGACTTTTTTTTGGTAGGTGTAACGCGTTGGACATAGATCCAATTTTTAAATTTTTTTGATCCTTTAGAATCTTTTTTTCCGATTCCTGGTGGTATCAAAATGCCACTGTGCCTAGATATTTTATCCACCTCTCCAGAAAAATGAATATCTCCAGAAAATATTTTCAGTTCTATACTTTTCTTTTTTCTCTCCACTCGGACTAATCCACCTACTCGACTTCTTGTATTTATATTTAAAACAAGTCGTGTATCTACTCCAATAATACTATTGTTCCGGACCATTATGGGCGAAGATCCGGGTAAGATATGTATTTCCTCGGGAATGAAAAAAAATTGATCTACTTTCATTTGCGTTTGGTATTTCGGACTAAAATCTTTTGCTCCTCGATACTCAATCAAATTTTCTTTTTTTACGACTGAATCTACTTCGACAATCCCATATTTAGTAATTCCCGAACTGCTTCTTCTGTATCGCGGATCATCAAAATAAGCAAGAATACTATTTCTACGTAAAATACCATTTATAGGTATTTTAATCGAAATACCAAAACAGGGTATTAGTTTCTTTTCTTGTTCTTGATCATATTGTAAGGGAATCACAAATCTATTTCTTCGCTTTTTCGCCAAAGAATTCTCTTGACGAATATAAGTAGAAGGCTCTATGAGATTCCAATGACCCTTAGATATGATTCGATAAGGTTTTGAATAGTCAAGACTTTCCCTATCTTTTTTACCAAAAGTATACAACAATTTATGTCTTACTTGATCATTAGTCAGTGAGAGATCAAAGATATCTTTGAGAGAAAAAGAATTAGCATTCATTTGATCTTGATCCTTGTGGAGTGAAAAAGACACTATATTGGAATTGGATCTGCATAGACCTCCTGCTAATATCCATAAATGACTTGTTTTTGGTAATAGATGAACATTACTATATGGATATTCGGGCGTATGATAGCCATCAGTACTCCAGTGCATTTCTCCTTCTGACTCAGAATAAATATGTTTTTGAACCCTCTCCTTAAAATGAAAGGTGGACGTTTCGGCACGAATCTCGGCAATCACTTGTTCTGATTCTACATATTGATCATTTTGAACTAAAATCAAACTTTTTGTTGGAATATTTACATTATGTCTAA